TTTACTTGTCAGTTTTACTGGGTATGCTTTTTATATCGCTTTTGGGCAGCCCTCTCAAAATCTCATAGATCCGTTTGAAGAACACGGGGACTAGTTGAAGTAAAAAGCCTCCACATTTTCGGGGGCTCTTTACTTCCTTCTAAATGAAATATAATGAAAAAAATGTCATCTTTTTTTGATTAGTTTAGTTGGAACTTTAGGCGGTTCTCGAAAAAATATAGCGAAAAAAATGATTCCTAAAGTTGAGACTAAAAGGAATGTATAAACCAATGCTTCCATAGTTCGATCGTAGTTAAAAATTATATCTTTCATATCTGTTTATGATCCTCTTTCGGATAACTAACAAGCAATCATCACATAAGAAAGGCAGTATAAATAAAAATAATTATCTCGCAGCCTTCTACTTTCAAAACTCCCAACCCAAACAAAAGAAGCGAAAGATTTTCGAGTGATATTATATCAGACTACTCTTCTTGTAGTTGGGTCTCCAATTTTTTGGAAGGTTCCAAATTCTACTTGAGCATCCAAATCGGGGTCAATACCAGCAAAAACATCTCTGAACAAGGTTCTAGCACCATGCCAAATGTGTCCGAAGAAGAACAGTAGAGCAAACGAAGTATGTCCAAAAGTGAACCAACCTCTTGGGCTGCTACGAAAAACACCATCGGATTTCAAAGTCGCACGATCTAATTCAAAAATTTCACCCAATTGAGCACGTCTAGCATATTTTCTCACAATAGTAGGATCACTATAAATGACTCCATTGAGCTCACCACCGTAGAATTCAACAGTGACACCGACTTGTTCAACACTATACTTTGATTCTGCCCTTCTAAAAGGAACATCGGCTCTTACTATTCCGTCTTCATCTACCAAAACGACTGGAAATGTTTCAAAAAATGTAGGCATACGGCGTACAAAAAGTTCACGACCTTCTTTATCTCGAAAGATCGGATGTCCTAACCATCCAACAGCTATTCCGTCTCCGTTGTCCATGGACCCCACTCTGAATAATCCCCCTTTTGCCGGATTATTGCCGATATAATCATAAAAGGCTAATTTTTCAGGAATCATAGACCACGCTTCCGATAAACTTTTATTTTCGGCTAACCCAGTACTAACTATTCGATATATTTCTTGTTGGAAGTATCCCTGATCCCATTGATAACGAGTGGGGCCAAACAATTCGATCGGAGTCGTTGCTGAACCATACCACATAGTTCCAGAAACAACAAAAGCTGAAAAAAATACAGCAGCTATGCTACTGGACAATACAGTTTCAATATTGCCCATACGTAATCCTTTGTATAGACGTTGGGGCGGACGAACACTAAGATGGAATAGCCCCGCTAATATGCCCAATGTACCTGCTGCAATATGATGCGAGGCTATTCCCCCTGGAACAAAAGGATCAAAACCCTCCACACCCCACGATGGATTTACAGGTTGTATTTTTCCCGTTAATCCATAAGGATCGGAAACCCATATTCCCGGACCATACAAGCCGGTTACATGAAATGCACCAAAACTAAAGCAAGCCAATCCTGAAAGAAATAAATGAATTCCAAAGATCTTGGGCAAATCCAAAGAAGGTTTTCCTGTACGTTCATCACAAAATATTTCTAGATCCCAATATACCCAATGCCAGATAGCTGCCAAAAAACAAAAACCCGAAAAGACTATATGTGCCCCGGCCACGCCTTCGTAACTCCAAAGACCTGGATTCGTGATAGTCCCTCCTGTGATACTCCAACCAGACCATGAATTGGTAATTCCTAAACGAGTCATGAAGGGTATAACAAACAAACCTTGTCTCCACATTGGATCAAGAACGGGGTCTGAGGGATCAAAAACTGCTAATTCATAGAGAGCCATCGAACCGGCCCAACCAGAAACCAGAGCTGTATGCATGATATGGACAGAAAGCAACCGACCGGGATCATTCAATACGACGGTATGAACACGATACCAAGGTAAACCCATGAAAACACCTCTTTTTTATCTTTTTATCAAAGATATTCTTATAACATAATCCATGTAACTTTATTGCAGCATTGAAAAAAAAAAAGAAACAACATATTGTATAGACCTTGCCATCCTTTCATCAGTGGACGACTTATCTCAGAACAAAGGTCATTGTTCTAGTTCACTTATTGGTATTCTATGTATAGCCTGAAAAAAAATTATTTTATGAGGAAAAATGAGAAGCAAATTTATTTTATACCCGAATAGTATCCATATGCAATGATGGAGTTTATATTGTATAATATATCAATATATAATAAAAGAAGAATTCGTAATAATTCATTTATTATGATGTTTTGATTTAGATTCATCATTATCAATATAATAACATATAATATATACAATAATAGTATCCATATGCAATGATGGAGTTTATATTGTATAATATATCAATATATAATAAAAGAAGAATTCGTAATAATTCATTTATTATGATGTTTTGATTTAGATTCATCATTTTTTTTTCACTTTTTTTTTCTAATCTCTATGGATAAATGATGAGTAGGGTACAATTGGAGGAAGACAAAAAACCCATTATTACGTTTCCACATAAAAGTGTTTAGTATATTCATTATTTCTTTAATTTAATGCCTATTGGTGTTCCAAGAGTCCCTTTTAGAATTCCTGGAGAGGAATATTCAACTTGGGTTGACATATAGTGTGACTTGTCAGATATCTTGGGTTATATGGTATTTCCCCGTTTTCTCACCCGATCGAGATATTCTCTTCTGTCACCCCTATATTGAAGATTGAATAAATTTTGGAACGTGTGATGATGTACAATTATCCGTCGATACTTTTTTTTGGGGAGTATTCACAATAAATATAAAGCAACAAATTTTTATGGTTTTTTTGTTTTGGTTCGACCAATCAAAGAATGAAGTATCCAGGCTCCGTTTAGAAAAACCCAATCGGAAATATTTATTTTTGGAACTAATATACATAACATATCAAAACCGATTTCTATTTTTATAAAAATAGGTTCACATCTATTTTTATAAAAATAGGTTCACATCTACATACATTAAAGATTTGGCAGACATGATGAAAGGAAAGGAGTTGTGAAAAAACGGAAGGCGTAGCAATGATATTAGGAGGATATGATTTGTGTTGCCCTTTTTATTACCCTATATTGCAAATAGAAATCGGAGCAGATCTTTACCCGGAGTAGATCATAAACCTAAATAATGAATAGAATAAGCCCATTCAGGAACAAGAAAATTACATCTTGATTTAGATCGGTGAAAAAATACATCAATGAAAAGTGAGTTCGGTAAGTTTAGCGAATTTTTTTTTATATACTTTTATATACTACATAATAATATTTTTATATATTTATATTTAATATATTATATATAGATATATAGAAAAGAATGAAATTAATATATTAATAATATAATAATAAAAAGTGCCTTAAAAAAAGAAATAAACTACTAAAATGAAAGAAGCTGTATGGAATCTAAAAATTGATTTTTTCCATTTTTTGAACCGTATGCATAAAAAGGTGCCTGTACGGTTCCTGAGGTAAACCATTCAATGATGGCCCTAATCAACCGACTTTATCGAGAAAGATTACTATTTTTAGGTCAAGGGGTAGATAGTGAGATCTCGAATCAACTTATTAGTCTGATGGTATATCTCAGTATAGAGAATGATACCAAAGATTTTTATCTTTTTATAAACTCTCCTGGAGGATGGGTCATCCCCGGAGTCGCTATTTATGACACTATGCAATTTGTTCGACCAGATGTACAGACTATATGTATGGGCTTAGCCGCCTCAATGGGATCTTTTATTCTGGTCGGAGGATCAATTACCAAACGTCTAGCATTCCCCCATGCTTGGCGCCAATGAGTTTTTTTGAGATAAAAAAACGACTATGCCTTCGCCATAGAGAAGATATGAGTAATAATAGCATGGCATTTTTCATTCGATATGAAAAATAGATTTTTGAGTATTTTCTTCATTTTTGAAAATATTAGATTCGGTATCGAGAGAGTCGTATGAGAGAAATGAAAGGATATTTCCGGTTCTTCTATCAGAAGTCCATTTCAGTGTCACACACTTTTCACACCAGAGGTCTTATAAGCTTGTTATGTATTATGGTTATGAAAAAGCACGAATAAAATATTTTATTTTTTACTTTTAGTGGATTCAAAATAAAAAACTTTGGGATTGCTTCTTCACAGAAATAAAAAAAAAAAGATTAAAGCAACGGAACCATCATAGTATTTATAACTGGGAAAAATAAATGAAGGGTGGTAATTGGAAAATTGACCTATTTGGATCTGATACTCTTTATTTATATTATTATTATTTATATTATTATTATAATATAATATATAATAAAAGTCAGAAATCAAAATAAAAAAGTTAATTCCATTGTAGAGCCGTATGCACAATGTGCAAAAAAAATGCCTGTACGGTTGATGATTAAAAAAAACATTCTTTCTTTTTAAACATTCTTTCTTTTTAATTTATTTTTTTTTCATGATAAGATAAACAATTTCTTTTTTTATGTTTTTCATATCAGGGTAATGATCCATCAACCTGCTAGTTCTTATTTTGAGGCACAAACAGTAGAATTTATCCTGGAAGCGGAAGAACTACTGAAACTACGCGAAACCTTGACACAGGTTTATGTACAAAGAACGGGGAAAGCGTTATGGGTTGTATCCGAAGATATGGAAAGGGATGTTTTTATGTCAGCAAAAGAAGCCCAAGCTCATGGAATTGTTGATCTAGTAGCAGTTGAATGACAAAATAGCAGGGTATTTACACAAACACCATGATTACATCTATATCATTTTAAATTCGATTGATTATTCACTATTTTTTTTTCTAAACAAAGATCATGCGGTTAAGATCGATCTAAACCAGCTCATTATGGATATGATTCCGCATGCCAACTATTAAACAACTTATTAGAAACACAAGACAGCCAATTAGAAATGTAACGAAATCACCCGCTCTTGCGGAATGCCCTCAGCGTCGAGGAACATGTACGAAGGTGTATGTGCGACTCGTTCAGATCACAGAGTCTGGGAAAATAGAAATGGATTTTCCAGTATCAATGATCGGTACCACCAGTGAATCGGATTTCACTCCATTCACTATCTCTACAAATGAAAAATGAATCCATTCCCTTGTATGAAATTTATGTATTTTTTACGTCGGTGTAAATCAATCCACTCAATTGAAGAGAAGAAGGAATCCATTTTTCTCCCATGGGTATCAAATTGAATTCCATGAAGCGGGGGAAACTATTATATTTATATTAATAGTAAAATAAATGAAAGTCTCTCACACGTGCAAGAACGGACTAACAAGGTCAACTACCTAGTACTAGTTAACCTTCATAATCCAATACCGTCACTCGTATATTATAAGGTAGATTATTATAAGGTAGATCTCGTTGTGAAAGATCTATTACTACTGGATAATTCCAGAAGTCGAGCCAAAGTATGTGAACTGTACAAGTGACCTATATACCCTAAAATGAGGGGAAAGGGCTCCGGTGTATAAAGAGGACCTCACCGTTTCATTTCAATAAGTCGTCATAGAAACGATGTAATCCACCATAATCCATTTTTTTTTACCAAAAATACATGCTATTCATGATTTATATTCTTATATATAGAGGTGAAAAATGTCTAGCAAAAAAATATCGTGGTTGGGAAGGTTATTGTAGCAAAAACTGTTGGAATTTTTATTTTATACATTGGAAAAATATATTTTGTTATTAATACACACCGGTAAGGGGGAAAAGAATAACTGAAAGAAGAAAATAAACTCAAATTATTAGTTATTCATCAAAGTTTTATTTAGTCAATGACCAGAATTAGACGAGGATATATAGCTCGGAGACGACGAAAAAAATTTCGTTTATTTGCATCAAGCTTTCGAGGGGCTCATTCAAGACTTACTCGAACTTTTACTCAACAAAAAATCAGAGCTTTGGTTTCGTCTCATCGGGATAGAGATCGAAAAAAAAGAGACTTTCGTAGTTTGTGGATCACTCGGATAAGCGCAGTAATTAGCGGGGATAGGGAATCCTCCTATTGTTATAGTCTATTCATACACGATCTGCACAATAGGCAATTTATTATTAATCGTAAAATACTGGCGCAAATTGCAATATCAAATAGAAATTGTCTTTCTATGATTTTCAATGAGATCATAAATAGAAGGAGAGTGGAAAAAATATGCTGGAATAATTGAAATTTTTTAGTTTCCGTAGAAAAAACTCCGATCAAACAGTAGATTTTTAGTATGATAAAATATATACGAGAAGGTTTTAAAAATGAAAGACACCGTTCAAAATTATTTCTATTTTTATCTTATTACGACACTCCAATCTTATACTCTCGAATAATACTAATCCGCGTTTTAGTTCGAATTGTACTATACTATTGAACTATTGAAAGTACCACCAAAAATGAAAATGAAGTCCTTTTTTATGATTCCACAAAAACTTATTTTTTTATTGCCGTATAATATTAGATCTTTAAAATTGATTAGATCTTTAAAATTGTTTCTCATTATTAAGAAAGGGTAACAAAGATAAAATACGAGCTTGTTTTATAGCAATAGTAATGAATCTTTGTTGTTTCAAGGTCAATCTATTCACTCGTCTAGAGAATATTTTGCCTTGTTCACTAATAAATCGACTAATTAAACTCATGTTTCTATAATCAATTCGATCTCCTGATTGGATCGGGATTAACCGCCTATGAAAAGATCGCGTAGATTTACGAAAAGGTCGTTTGGATTTATCCATAGTTTGTTTATTCCATCCCGAAAATCCTATTTGATTCGGTCAGATGAATGAAAATAATATATTATATATATCTATCTTTTATATATATCTTTTTGTTTGTCTAGAACATGAGTTGTTATATTGATATCATTTCTTTTATATATATCTTTTTGTTTGTCTAGAACATGAGTTGTTATATTGATGTCATTTTTGTACGATTTCACACAGGATGACACAACCCATTTTTGATCTATTTATTATTAACCTATCCATGAATCGATTGTATGAGCACTCTATAGTTTTTTGATAAATTCTAAGCGACTAGATGTCGCATATGGTAGATTATTTTGAATCATAGGAAAACCTGTGGATTCCTTATGAATAAAAATACTTTTTAAAACATTGGTAAGTACATTAAAAAAAAAAGAACCATTACTCAGGCACCTTTAACACCTCTTAGCTATGAACCCCCCTTTTGAATTATTGATTGACTCAACGATTCTATGTGAATAACTGAATAACTAAAATTAGAAAAAAGGGAATATCATCAACGCATCTGGGAAAAAACGATTGATCTCTATCAATAGACCCGCTAAAGATATAAACCATAGCATACTTAGTACCGGTGCCGTGGAAAGATAAGTTTTGAGATCTCGCATTGGAAATCCTCCTTTTTAGTATTTTTATTTTTAACATAATGGGAATTCATCAGAGAT